TTAAAAGCTTGTGGTAAGAATGGATTTCGTTCTATTGCTCGGAAATAATATTCCAAAGCCTTCGTATGTTCTCCGTTGCTTGTGTGGATAAGGCCTATGTTATAGAGTATGTAACTTCGATCATAGGGATCAATTTCTAGTCGCGTAGCTTCATAATAATTTTGTAAAGCTTCCGCATAATTTCCTTCGGATTGGGCTGACATCCGTTACGGTCGTTCATTCTATTCAAAGAATCTCCGTTCCAGAACCGTACGTGAGATTCTCATCTCATACGGCTCCTCCCTTCTGTGCATAGTAATAAGGGGAATAATCCACGGAATCAAAAAAGATTGAAATATTCTCATTATGAACTGCCAGGGGCTGGTGTTTTTACAAGAAATCGCTAGCCAGCCTTCCTGCAAGAGGTCTGTCTTTTCTTAACACCAAGCGTGTTTGTGCTAGATAGAAATGGTAACTCCAACAATTTCTTTGTCCTCAACGCCCACTGTTTCTAGGAATTAGTCACTTCAACAACCTTCGATGGTTATACGGGTATCCAAAGTGCGAACGAGATGGATGTTTGTTGTCCCAACCATTCTTGTTAGTTCCGATCCCGATAAGGAAAAGGGGTAATTTGTAACAAAGTTTTCGTGTTGTTGATTTCTAGATGTAGTGCTTCTTCCCCTATGCCGGCCTATTGGTACTAGTGGAGTAGGATTGACCCGCAATATAGAACCTATAGGTGTAACCTTTCGCTCAATACTAGAATCGACAATTGAAGCATCTGAGGCTGCATCAATCGGGGATACACGACAGAAGGAATTGTTCTATCTCCAAACTTCACCTTCATCAAGCGTAGGTTTATTTCAAGAATCTTTTTTCTTTGTATCCCGAATCATGTCTCTTTCTCGTAAGACTGAGGGCGATAAATAAATTCAAAAAAAAAATCAAATCGCACCATCCCTGTAATAGGTAAATGCCTCTTTTTCTCCTGAAGTTGTCGGAATTATTCGTAATAAGATATTGGCCACAATTGAAGAGGTCTTATCAATAAAATTTCCATTTATCCGAGATCTAGGCATAGTTAACAATCCATTCTAGAATTCTTCTCATTACCCCTCAAGGGAAAATGATTTCACAAACAAAAGAATTGTACAGTACGAAATCACATAAAAACAGACTCATTCTAAAAAAAAAAATGTGAATCTTCCACTCAAATTGTCCCTTTTGAGAGGGATAGATAGGAAATATTTGAATCAGATTGGGTTTCATTGAAATTGAGTAGTATACCAATAAATGGAACTATTACTATTTTACCGAAGTTAAAGAATCAAGTCATTTTGACTACCGATTCTTATAACTCGAGAAATTTTGATTTGATTATGATCCAAAGAGGAAAAAGAATCAAATAATCATTCCATGATGAAAATAGGATAACCATCCATTTTGTGTGCATAGTGTGGATACACCATAGAATCGAAAGATAAAAATCTATGGAACGATTCGTGGATTTGTAATATATCTATGGAGTAGCTCATGAGAGGAGTTGTTGTTGAGAAATCCGAAACTGGAAGAAAATTTTGTAATTCCTATGGAATCGTAGTTTAAATATAACCATAGTCTAAAATAGGGTCAGTTGACTCCTTCCAATTCATTGTCTTAATCCGGTATAAATATTAGAATTAAAGTAGGATCGTCGTCTTGACAAACATGAATAGATATATATTTTTTGTTTTAATGTTTTTAACAAGAAAAAAAAATGTGTTTTTTTTATCCCTCGAACCTCGAAGGAAAATCGTTCTTTAGCGAAAAGTTTTCTATTTCTAATAGATTGGTCGTACCCGTATTGCAAATGAATTATTGCATTAATATGAATGACTCGCTATTTACTCGGTTTCTGGGACATAATAATAAGATTATGTAGGAAAGATGGCCGAGTGGTTCAAGGCGTAGCATTGGAACTGCTATGTAGACTTTTCTTTTGTTTACCGAGGGTTCGAATCCCTCTCTTTCCGTACCTTCACCTAATTCACCAACCGGCCACAATGTATCAAATCAAATAACAATTGATACCATTATTCCAACAGTAAGACCAGTAAGACCCCTATTTGATAGAGACTCTCTAATTCCTAATTACTGCGGTACGGAAAATGCCGGAAAGAGTGGAAAGGAATGAAAATATCATATCACTGCTGATCCATTTGTGATACGTGAATGGGAGGGGAGAAAAATCGGATCAAATCCCTTCTTCGGTGAAAAAAAAAAGGGGGTGTCCGAAGCTTTGTTATTTTAGTTAGGTTCAAGTCTGGCGAGAATAATATTCTACGACTAGCAACTCATTGATTTTCAAACCGATCCATTTAATATCTATTATTTGATTTACTAATCCTTTATATTGGGATGAGTCAAAAGTCAAATGTTTTGCCAAATCCTCGCGGGGGGATGAATCAAGATAATTTTGAATCAGAGCTCTGGATCTTTGTTCATCCCTCGTAGTAATAATATCTCGAGGTTTGCAGCGATAACTTGGGATATCTACTATACGACCATTAACTAAAATATGTCTATGGTTAACTAATTGCCTAGCTCCAGGAATGGTCGAAGCCATACCTAATCGAAAAAGGATGTTATCCAAACGCATCTCAAGTAGTTGTAGTAGAACCTGACCTGTTGACCCTTTGGCTTTTCCGGCAATACGAATATATCTAAGCAATTGTCGCTCTGTCAGACCATAATGAAAACGCAATTTTTGTTTTTCTTCTAGACGAATACGATATTGAGATCTTTTCCCGGAACGTGATTGGTTTCTAAGATCACTTCCGGATCTAGGTCTTTTACTAGTGAGTCCCGGTAAAGCCCCCAGACAGCGTATTTTTTTGAAACGAGGCCCTCGGTAACGAGACATAAAAACTCCCTATTGAAATTTCATTTTACAGAATAAACTTAAATTAAGACTGAACTAAACGAAACTAAATCTACTGTAGTACTACAAAGAAGAATGAGATGAATTGTATCAATATCCGAATTATTTTGTATATATATATAGGAAGTTGAGGACCCCTTTATTGATTTGTTGCGTAGTGTAGAGATTTCACTGCTCCAATCAAATCCGTTTTTTATTCATAGTTGGAAGTTTCTACGACATAATAGATCGGAAACCCGACATTTTGAAAAGAAAAAGAGGAGGAGTCTTTTCTATATTTGTTGATCTCAAGGAGACAATCATGGAAAAAAATCGAACAAATATAGAAAAGCCGGCTATCGGAATCGAACCGATGACCATCGCATTACAAATGCGATGCTCTAACCTCTGAGCTAAGCGGGCTCACATAACAGAAATTAAGTGCAATAGAACTAACTAACTATACCTATATATATATATAAAGAATCTTTAAATTATTATTTATATATTATACTTAATTTATAGCATTCATTAGTTATAGCAGATTAGATTAATCATATTAGAGCAGATCGGTACTAAGGAAAGGATAAGATAAGGATGCAATCCAGATCATAATGAGACATTTCTTTGGTTTCATTCAGAAAGGGCGGAGGTAGAACGAAAAAAACCAATATCGACCGTTCCAGTATTCAAAATCGCGCGGGAAAACCGAGAGGGGGGGGGCATATGTATATGTGGGATATCTCTATCCATATTGAATTGCAGATACAGAAATGATAGAATCATTTCTGATGGGACAAAATACGGGTCCTCCGATAGAGATGAAAGAATATGGGCGAGAAATGAAATAGGAGTAGGCGCTTTTTCGATATTAGGAATCAGTATCTAATGATTTCAACGGTTCCGACATAAATACATAAATAAATGAAAGAGGGAGATGGGATCACAATGAGATCTTGGTCTCATAAGGGGGTATGGCGAAATTGGTAGACGCTACGGACTTGATTGGATTGAGCCTTGGTATGGAAACCTACTAAGTGATAACTTCCAAATTCAGAGAAACCCTGGAATTAAAAATGGGCAATCCTGAGCCAAATCCTGTTTTCTGAAAACAAGGGTTCAGAAAGCGAGAACCAAAAAAAGGATAGGTGCAGAGACTCAAAGGAAGCTGTTCTAACGAAACGAATGGAGTTGATTAACATTGGTATAGGAATCCTTCTATCGAAATTTCAGAAAGGATGACCCTATCCTATATACGTACATACTGAAATATCAAACGATTAATTACGATCCAATTCCATATTTTTTTATATGAAAAATGTAAGAATTCTTGTGAATCGATTCCAAGTTGAAGGAAGAATCGAATATTCAGTGATCAAATAATTCACTCCCCGGATAGATCTTTTGAAGAACTGATTAATCGGACGAGAATAAAGATAGAGTCCATTCTACATGTCAATACCGACAACAATGAAATTTATAGTAAGAGGAAAATCCGTCGACTTTAGAAATCGTGAGGGTTCAAGTCCCTCTATCCCCAATAAAAAGAAAAGAGTCCGTTTTACTACCTAACTTTTTAGCCTCTTTATTTTTATTTCGTGATCGGTTCCAAATGAGTTATGCTTCTTATTCACTCTACTCTTTCACAAAAGGATCCGGACAGAAACCTTTCTTTCTTATCACAAGTCATATTATATATACGATATACTTACAAATGAACATATATAGGCAAGGAATTTCCATTATTAAATCATTCAGAGTCCATACCATTACGCTTACGCTGACAAAGTCTTCTTTTTGAAGATCCAAGAAATTCCAAGGCCTAGGTAAGGTTTTGTAAGATTTTTTGAGTCCCTTTAATTGACATAGACCCAAGTCCTCTAATAGGATGATGCATCCGGAATGGTCGGGATAGCTCAGCTGGTAGAGCAGAGGACTGAAAATCCTCGTGTCACCAGTTCAAATCTGGTTCCTGACACGTGGTTAATGTATCGAATGGATACTCATCCAAATGAATCGATATGGAGATCGGGATCCATATTCGTTAATAGTCTAGACCGGGATACATACTTATCCATCTAGATATATACCACCCCCATTTTTGTAGATGGGTAAAGAA